GTCGACGGGTACTATTCCAGATGGCCCTGCTTGCTCCACGACCCGGGGTTCGGCTGAGGCACTTGTACTTGTAGCCTCTTGCCCATCCTCCGGGAGGATCCACGACCCACTCCACTTGGATGGGGAAGATTGACTAGCCGACTGCGGTTGGTCGGAAGTGGTCTCGTTGTTACCAGTGGATGATTCGGCATTTCCCTCTCTATTTAAGTTTAGGTACTGTTGCCAATTCCCCGAGCCGCCCGATTCTGTGGAGCTGGAGGGGCCTTCGCCCGGCCCGTCGCATAAAGCTACGCCCGGGCTTTTTATAAAAAGAAAAAGGATAAAAAGAAAAGGTTTAAAAGATTTATAAGTATAAAAATTCCTTGGAAAATAAAGAAAATTCCATTCTAAAAAAGTTAGATAACAAGAAATGAATAAAGAGAGAAGAAGACATTTCAAATCCGGATGTAACTGAAAATGGAGCGGAAACATGAGTTGGCTTTTACAATATCTATAGAATGAACACTGTGAACTATCTGCTTCAAAAAGATAGTGGTAAGAATGAAACTTCAACATTCTCGATTCTGACAGCCGCATCTGCTATTCCGATGCTCATATACGCAATTGTGGTGCAACGCCTTTATGAGGAGTTTAAGTTGCCGCTGGGAGTCGAATGTAACAACGGATGGGACAACGGGCGGTAGGAGATTCGGTTATCGGTTGCTCTATTTTCGACTCTAAGCATCCACCCCTTGACTGCACAATACTTATTAGAAAGAAGGGTGCTTGCAGTTACTCTCTTGCCTTCTTATAAGCAGAAGACCTTAACTGTACTGTTAGCTCGGAATAAAAACCTATCTTTTAAAGGCTTCTTGAGTTGGGCCCTTCGCTACCGCTCTCTCATACACTCTAAAAAGAAGGGAAGTTTACTTGTTGTCGGGGAGGGCAGCGGAGCATAGGAATAGATCAAACTTTTGATGTCCCGTTTGACCGATCTAATAACCGCCGTATCGCTATCCCTATCCTTCCCAGCGCTTTCCCCAGAAGCCGTACAACCCACCCTTTGTTGTTGGTGAGAGAGAGCCTACTAGACTAGACTGACCGCCCTCCTCTCGGCAGTGCCCGAACAACTACCTGACCCCCTAGCCCTACGTTGCCCGCTTGGAGCGGGGGGTTCCACATTCTATGGACCCTGCCTCGAACGGAGCAGACTTTAGGTTCTTTGCCACATCGTTCATAAAAAGGTCGGGACATTCAATGTGATATTGAGAAAGGGGGTCTATAGACCTGAGGTCTAGGGAGTGCTATCATTGACGAGACGGTTCTGATTGCTGAACATGGGGGTTGAGGTTTTTCGGGTGGAATAAGTCGTAAAAGAATAAACTAAAGCGAACACGTTCCATTGAAAAGAAATGGTTTCTTAAAGAGGTCAAGTCGTGAAAGATCATAGTGGTCAAACGCAAATGAATCGTTTCGGTTCGCCTAAGACGAAAATGGGGATGGTGGTCGTAGATCAGAAGTTGTTGGGTGACGAAAGAGGTCTGCAAAAGGCGAGTGTGCCGTGTTCCTTCATTCGCCATGTGCAGGTCTCTCGAGCAAAAAGAATGGTACCTGGTCTTTCGAGCATTGCCTGAAGGGAAAGGCCCTACTTATGATGGGGGGGAGGGATGACCTATAGTTGGAGGGGGGTGTATACTCTCAAATAGTTGTCTGATGGATCGATTGAAAGATATAAAGCTCGTCTTGTTGCAAAGGGATTCACCCATTAACTAGACGGGCATACGGTGTCGATTATTTCGAGACCCTTGCTCCTGTTGCCAAACTTCACTCTATCCGCGTTGTCCTTTCCATTGCAGCCAACAAACACTGGCCTCTTCATCAACTTGATGTCAAGAAAGCTTTCTGTAAAAGAGAGATTCAGGATGATTTATCAGATTGTCCGAAGAAGTATATATGTTATGTTACCGCCACCGAGTTGCTTGATTCGCCTCCATCTCTAATAGGACTGGACTAAGTTCGGGCAGATCTCCGTCTCATTTCAATGAGTTTTGGCCCACCCACCTCTAAGAGGAAGAGATCTAAGGCATCTTGAAGAAAGTCAAGCAGGAATAGATGGCCTGCCCCTAGCTCTAAATAATTTCTTTACTTTGCTATCACAGGAGTGCTTTCATTCCCTGCCACCCGCTTCTATAACTGGCTATTCCTTATCGGCATCTCAAGACAAAATCTTTCATGATCCATCCCGGAATTGGATCGAGAATAGTTGGGATATTCAACTGGGAGGGAGAGGAAGGGGTGACATCAGAAGTAGGATCGTCGAACGGATAGCAGCATCGCATTGAGAATTTACTTTCTGTGAGACGCGTCAATTCTCGATTCGATCGGTAGCGGTTCGGCGGGAAGAGGAAAAAATGGATTATTAGCCATCTCAGCGTGATGGATAGTCTTCCCTTCCCAGGGTCGGAAGAGAGGAAGCTGCCCCACTAATAAGATGCCCTTGAAGAATGCCTTTTCCCATCCG